ATAGAATTTTCTACTATAAAAAAAAGAAATATAAAGTGATTAAAATTACTTATAGTATAAGCAGTTTCTTCATTATTGGCTTTGGACTAGAAACTGAAGATCGGGTAAAATGTAAATACAAAGGTTTGTTTTTCACTAATTTCTGAAGGAGCTTATCGTATTCTCACGAGTCAATTAGATAAAACATCTAAAGATATCCTTTTTGTGATTTTAGAATTTTTTTTTAGAATTGGTTAGTCGCCCAGTACTATCAGTACTAATAGCACTTGGTTAGTCGCCCAGTACTATCAGTACTAATAGTACATAGTATTTCATGAAAGAAAGAGAACGACGAATAAATAAAAAAAAGAATACTCAATATTGGCGATGCACGCATTGTTATATTAGACCCAAACACAAGAAAGGAGATCCCTCTTGACTTAATTAAGCTTGAGAATATGAAATGAAAGGACAAAATGTAAAACCAAGTTTTGATTGATCTAGTCATGTGATACTTTTTTTCTTTTCAATCGCGATATTATGTGAATGAACCGCTACTAAGTTCACCGGTCGTTTGAAAAAAAAAAAAAAAAAACAATGAATTCGATATTTTGATACAATAAAAAAAACGATCCAAACTCTTTTTCAATTTTATTTCAAAAGAAAGTTTCATTTTTGAATGAAGTTATAAAATAAAAAAGTTTGTAATTAAGTTCGATTTCAAATTTTGAATATTCCATATATACATATATTAATTATATACGTATATTAGTTTATTTAACTCAAGAGTTGACCAAGGAATCTGTTGATTCGAAATTGCGGGATGCGTAAATGTCCCAGAGGATAAATAGATTTCTTATTTATGTTACTTTGTTTTTGGTAATATCATCTATAATACTTGATGAATCAAAAATTTTCAATTGAACTTATCCTTTCAATTGGTTGGTATTTTTGCCTACCCTCGTATCTTTCAAAAATGGAAACTTAGGGAAGTGCTTTCTAAACATATGTACAAAAAGAACATATTTCATTTAGCCTTTTCATGCCTACTATAACTAGTTATTTCGGTTTTCTACTAGCAGCTTTGACTATAACCTCAGCTCTATTTATCGGCCTGAGCAAGATACGACTTATTTGAAATTAATTAAATGGACAATCCATAGAAAAATATTTCTATTTCTGTGATAGTTCATATATTCTATAGTTCCTTACCGTATCAATTTCCAATTTTTGGTCATTGAGATTTAGAGTTAATATGTATTACTATTTAAGCATAGATATTACCCCCCCCCCTCTCAAACAAATTGAAATGATTGAAGTTTTTCTATTTGGAATTGTCTTGGGTCTAATTCCTATTACTTTGGCTGGATTATTTGTAACTGCATATTTACAATACAGACGTGGTGATCAATTGGAACTTTGATTAATTAACATCCCTTTTTTGATTGACCTCCTACTTCCTTTAATTCGCGGGAGGTCAAAATTAGATTAGTTTCATTTTTTCGGCGGTAATTTTTGATCTAGCGCGACTAACAAGAACACAGAATCACGCTCTGTAGGATTTGAACCTACGACATCGGGTTTTGGAGACCCACGTTCTACCGAACTGAACTAAGAGCGCTTTATTATCACAAATAATATTTTGTGATCCCGATATGTCTTGGATATATACTATCATAAAAGTAAAGATTTTTTATGTATATCCAATTTTCTTTTAATCGATCTCCCCCGTTACTGTTCAGAAGATAAGTAATAGGTAGGGATGACAGGATTCGAACCTGCGACATTTTGTACCCAAAACAAACGCGCTACCAAGCTGCGCTACATCCCTTTTAATCGGCCTACAGTGTCATTGTAGAGAATCACCTTTTTGTTTTCCATATTTTTATTTATTTCTTCCATTGATATAGATATACATAAATATCTTGTCATTTCTTCTTTCTTCTTTTTGGTCTCATAGAACATATAGGTAGATTGAAACTAGTACCGGACCCCTATTATATATGAATATTATATATTCTCTATTATATTATTAATATATTTTATTATATTATTAATATATTTTAAAGTATGAAAGAAATATGAGACCCTATAAAAAAATAACTATTTTTCGATAATTTCTGGCCTAAGGGGGCATATTTGTTTCTTTTAAGATTAAGAAAAATACGATCTATTTTGGACATTTCAAATTGTACATTTCAACTTGAATTAGGGATTCCGCGTACAAATAAAAGCGGTCAGTCATTAAGGACATATACACATCTGGTTATATATGTATTAGCATTATGTATTAGAAATAATAAAGAAGGAGGAGAATTTAAAATGCGAGATCTAAAAACATATCTCTCCGTGGCACCGGTAGTAAGTACTCTATGGTTCGGATCTTTAGCAGGTTTATTGATAGAGATCAATCGTTTTTTTCCGGATGCGTTGATATTCCCCTTTTTTTAATTCTAGTTATTGATATGGTAGGTGGGGAAGAGGATTAGAGATAGAATCAAATATCTGTAACTAATCCCTTCCCTTTTTTTCTAACATATATTCGAAAAAAAAGGGGGATTCCCCTTCGGTGAAACTAGTAACTGGGGCCGGGCTCAAATTAAATTAAAATTAATAAAAAATAGAGTGAAATGTGATGGTTAGGGTAACAATATCATACAAGATACTTAAATAAAAATGAAATGTTGTTTGGTAATTTAAAATTCTAAATCTAGTAATATAGTAGTAATATAGTTAAAAATCATTATATTACTTATTTTTTAATATATTGATTTATTGCAACGAAATCTTTTTTCCATAATTAGATTTCGAGTTACCTGTTTTTTTGTTCCTTTCTTCTTCCTCATTTCGGATCGGAAATTTAAAGAATTCAATGAATCAAAAACTAAAGGAGGCTCATGGCCAAGGGTAAAGATGTCCGAGTAACGGTGATTTTGGAATGTACCAGTTGTGTTCGAAATCGTCTTAATAAGGAATCAACGGGCATTTCCAGATATATTACTCAAAAGAATCGACATAATACGCCTAGTCGATTGGAATTGAGAAAATTCTGTCCCTGTTGTTATAAACATACCATTCACGGGGAGATAAAGAAATAGATCTAATCAATCACTTGTGTATCAGTCTTCCGTTCGAAGGAAGATCAAAAATAACATATTAGATATATATAATATATAACAATATATATTAATTTAAATATAAACAAACCAAATCCTATTTCGATCAGATCAACGGTGATGGAGAATTAAGAAATAGGATAGGATAAGGAATAAACAAACCATGGATAAATCCAAGAGAATCTTTCTTAAATCCAAGCGATCTTTTCGTAGGCGTTTGCCTCCGATCCAATCGGGGGATCGAATTGATTATAGAAACATGAGTTTAATTAGTCGATTTATTAGCGAACAAGGAAAAATATTATCTAGACGGGTGAATCGATTGACCTTAAAACAACAACGATTAATTACTATTGCTATAAAACAAGCTCGTATTTTATCTCCGTTACCTTTTCTTAATAATGAGAAACACTTTGAAAGAAGCGAGTCAACCACTAGAACTCCTGGTCTTAGAACCAGAAAAAAAATGGGCTGACTCTTGAATGGAATCAAAAAAATTCCAATCCAAACTCAAATGTGGATTGACGCTTTTTTTTTTTCGAAAAATAGGAAATACAGATTTTATTGTCTTGTCGTTTGAAAAAAAAAAAAAATTGGGGAAGAAGAATAAGAAATCTTTTTTATTGAATGTGTTTCTTCATTTTCATTTTGACAACGTTTTCATATTTTATCATACTAATTTCTACTCTACCTTCCCAGAGTTCATTCTACAGGGAACTCCATTTAAAACATTCCAACGAATTCATTTCACTCTCTTTATTTTAGGATCTCATTTGAAATCATATAAAGACAACTTTTATTTAATATAGCTATTTGTGCAAGTATTTTACGATTAAGAAGCAATTGTTTCTTGTAGAGATTGTGTATTAATTTACTATAACTAAAGTATACCTTATTATCTCGAATTACTGCATTTATACGAGTGATCCACAACCGACGAAAATCTCTCTTTTGTCTACTCCTATCCCGATGCGCCGAAACCAAAGCTCTTATTTTCTGTTGAGTAATAGTCCGAGTAAGTCTTGAATGAGCCCCTCGAAAAGTTGATGCAAATAAACGGATTTTTGTTCTACGTCTTCGAGCTATATACCCTCGTTTAATTCTGGTCATTGAATAAATGAAACTTTGATGAATAACTAATCGATTTCCTTTCTTTCAGTTATTCCCTTCCCGTGTCCTGTCTATTAATAACAAAACGGATTCTTCCAATGTATAAAATAAAAATTCCAATGGCTTTTGCTACTCTAACCTTCCCGACCACGATTTATTTTTAGGCATTTCGCCTAGAAATAAAAATTGTATTGATACTAAGTATCAAAAACACATAGTAAATCAAAAATAATAAATAAAAATGGATTCTAGTGGGTTCCGTCGTTTCTATGGTTACTTCTTAAACGGTGAGGTCCTCTCTATACACCGGAGCCTTTTCTTCATTTAATCAATCTTATTGTTAACTTGTACAGTGCACACTCCTTGGCTCTACCCCCAATTATCTAGTACTAGGTCTTTCACAACGAGCTCCGTTTATACAGTAACGGTATTTAATTATGAAGATTTGCTGAGTAGCTGACCCTGTTAGTCCGTTCTTGCAAGAGTAAGGCTTAAAATTTTGACCTTAAAAAAATTTCCCCCGCTTAATGAATAGCATTTGCTATTAATGGGGAATCCTTTCTCATCTTATCTTACTTAAATTTTTAATTGAGTTGATTGGATTTGCACCAATGGGAACCATACATTTGATACACCAATCGAAGGATAGATCTTTTTTTTTAAGCTATTGAATATTCAATGGAGTTCGTCCATTCTATCCTACTCACCGGTATGGATCCGTGATACTGGATCAAGTGTTTTCTCCTAGTCCACGGTCTGAACGAGTCGCACATACACCCTAGTACATGTTCCTCGTCGCTGAGGACATCCTCCAAGAGCGGGGGATTTCGTGACATTTCTGATTGGCTGTCTTGCATTTCTAATAAGTTGTTTAATAGTTGGCATGTTGAATCATATAGATAATGGGCTGGTTTAGATCGATCTTAACCGGATACTTAGGAATTCCTTTTTTCTATATTTTTCATTTCTATATTAAATTAAGAAATTTTTAATATAGATTTACTAGAAATTATAGATATAGTAAGATTATAGATATAGTAAATAGATTATAGATATAGTAAATCCGGTAAGAAGATAAACACGAATTCATGTGAAATCCTTGTTCTGTTTCTTTTTTATTCAGTCGCTACAAGATCAACAATTCCATGAGCTTGGGCTTCTGTTGCTGACATAAAAACATCTCTTTCCATGTCTTCGGATACAACCCATAAAGGTTTGCCTGTCCTTTGTGCATAAACCCTTGTGATGGTTTCGCGCAGCTTCAGCAGCTCTTCCGCTTCCAGGACAAATTCTCCCGTCTGTGCCTCATAAAAAGAACTAGCAGGTTGATGGATCATTACCCTGATGATATAATATATGATATAACATAAAAAGTGTTTCTTCTATCTTTCATGATGAAAGTGAAAGGTGAGTAGATAAAGAATAATCAAAATCAAAACGATATAATTGAACAACCGTACAGGCATCTTTTGCGCATTGCATACGGCTCTATAATGGAATTCACCTTTTTTTTACCTTACTTACATTGAAGAAATCTAAAATAAATGATAGGGTCGATCAAACCCAGGTTGGTAAATGATCCAATAACCACCCTTCTTTTTGTAGTAGTTCAAAAATCCTATAAAAATACTATGATGGTTCCGTTGCTTTATATATTTATTTCGTCTGTTATTTAGCAATCCCAAAGTTTTTTTTTTTGAAAAAAAGATTTATTTTCTTTCATAACCTAAATATTGTTAGCCCCTGGTGTGAAAACAAAAAAGTTTGTGACGCTGAAATAGGCTTCCCGATAGATTGACTAAAATTGAAAATGCCCTTTTATCTCATACTACTGTTTCGATACGTAATCTAGGGGTTTAAAAAACCATTTCTCATATCGAATTCGAAGTGCCATGCTATTATTACTTAATATTCATATTTTATGTAGAGCGAAGGCATAGTTGTCTTTTTTCTCTCAAATCAAATAAAAAACTCATTGGCGCCGAGCGTGAGGGAATGCTAGACGTTTGGTAATTTCCCCTCCGACAAGAATAAAAGATCCCATCGAAGCCGCTAATCCCATGCATACTGTCTGTATATCTGGTCGCACAAATTGCATAGTATCATAAATAGCTACTCCGGGTATTACCCACCCGCCAGGGGAGTTTATAAACAAATACAGATCTTTGGTCTCATCCTCTATGCTGAGATATACCATAAGACCAATAAGTTGATTCGAGATCTCGTTATCAACCCCTTGGCCTAAAAAAAGCAATCTTTCTCGATAAAGTCGGTTGATTGGGATAAAATGTTATCCCTTAAAAACCGTACATGCACCTTTTGATGCATACGGTTCAACAAAAATAATGAAAAAAAGGAATCAATGTGTAGATTCTAGCTTTTTTTTCATAACAGGTTTTTAAACTTATAAAAAAAAAAATGGACTCTTCTTTTATTTTTTAAGAAAGATGGGTTTTGGCCTGTTTTGTTTATCTAAAAAAATTGCTAAGCTTATCTGACTAACCTTTCATTGATGTATTGTTTCATCGAGATACAATTTAAATCGCGATGTAATTTTCTTGTTCCTGACTGGGCTTCTTCAATTTTTTTAGGTTTATGCTCTACTCCGAGTAAAGATCCGCCCGATTTGGATTTGTACATATAGGACAAATGCCCCAATACCACGTCCTTTCGCTACGACTTACCTATTTATTTATTTTTTTTTTCTAAACGGAGCCTGATACTTCATTTGATTGGTTTAACCAAGCTAACCATAAATTATTCTAATTGATAATATTAATCCGTATACCCTCCCTAAAAAACGGACCTAATTGCACTTCACGCTCCAAATTTTTGATAATTGAATCAATCTTTCTCGGGCGAAAGAGGGGATCTCTCTATCGGGGAAGAGAACGGGGAAATACCGTATGCCCAATATATCTGACAAGTCGCACTATACGTCAATCCACACTGCATCTTCCTCTCCAGGACTTCGAAAGGGTACTCTTGGAACACCAATAGGCATTAAATAAAAGAAAAATTAAGTACTATATCTCACTTTGATATGAAAGCGTAACGTAATGGGTTTAGTGGCCTAATACTATTGATTTTCTTATCCTATTTTATACATAGATTGACTAAGTTGATAAAAAAAGAAAACAAAATGAATAACGGAAAATTCTTACAAAGGAATCCTTTGAATAATGAACAAATACATATACATTCACTCAGATAAAATGGTATCAACCCCTTTACCATTGCGTATTGTTACTTATCGGGTATAGAATAGATTTGCTTCTTTTTGTTCCTACGAACAAAATAGTTTCATTATTACTAAAAGTAATTATTACGAAAATCATCAAACAAATATTAATCCTTTCCCCGAGAGAATCCCCTAAAAACAGGGGCCCAGAGCATAGCTTTTTCCAATGCAATAAAGTTACATTGTGTTTATTTTTCGTTGATGAAGGGGTATTTCCATGGGTTTGCCTTGGTATCGTGTTCATACCGTCGTATTGAATGATCCCGGTCGTTTGATTTCTGTCCATATAATGCATACAGCTTTGGTTGCTGGTTGGGCCGGTTCGATGGCTTTATACGAATTAGCCGTTTTTGATCCCTCTGATCCTGTTCTTGATCCAATGTGGAGACAGGGTATGTTCGTTATACCCTTCATGACTCGTTTAGGAATAACGAATTCGTGGGGCGGTTGGAGTATCACAGGGGGGACTGTAAACAATCCGGGTATTTGGAGTTACGAAGGTGTGGCTGGGGCACATATTGTGTTTTCTGGCTTGTGTTTTTTGGCAGCTATCTGGCATTGGGTGTATTGGGATCTAGCAATATTTACTGATGAACGTACAGGAAAACCTTCTTTGGATTTGCCTAAGATCTTTGGAATTCATTTATTTCTCTCAGGGGTGGCTTGCTTTGGTTTTGGTGCATTTCATGTAACAGGATTGTATGGTCCTGGAATATGGGTGTCCGATCCTTATGGACTAACTGGAAGGGTACAGGCCGTAAATCCAGCGTGGGGTGTGGAGGGTTTTGATCCTTTTGTTCCGGGAGGAATAGCTTCTCATCATATTGCAGCAGGGACCTTAGGCATATTGGCAGGTCTATTTCATCTTAGTGTTCGTCCACCCCAACGCCTATACAAAGGATTACGTATGGGAAATATTGAAACCGTCCTTTCCAGCAGTATTGCTGCTGTCTTTTTTGCAGCTTTTGTAGTTGCTGGAACTATGTGGTATGGTTCAGCAACTACCCCGATTGAATTGTTTGGTCCCACGCGCTATCAATGGGATCAAGGCTACTTCCAACAAGAAATATATAGAAGAATTGGTGCTGGCTTAGCCGAAAATCAAAGTTTATCCGAAGCTTGGTCGAAAATTCCTGAAAAATTGGCTTTTTATGATTACATCGGCAATAATCCGGCAAAAGGGGGATTATTCAGAGCGGGCTCAATGGACAGTGGGGATGGAATAGCTGTTGGGTGGTTAGGACATCCTATCTTTAGAGATAAAGAGGGGCATGAACTTTTTGTACGTCGTATGCCGACGTTTTTTGAAACATTTCCAGTTGTTTTGGTCGATGGGGACGGAATTGTTAGAGCCGATGTTCCTTTTAGAAGGGCAGAATCCAAATATAGTGTCGAACAAGTAGGTGTAACTGTTGAGTTCTATGGCGGCGAACTGAATGGAGTCAGTTATAGCGACCCTGCTACTGTGAAAAAATATGCTAGACGTGCTCAATTGGGTGAAATTTTTGAATTAGACCGTGCTACTTTGAAATCTGATGGTGTTTTTCGTAGCAGTCCAAGGGGTTGGTTTACCTTTGGGCATGCTTCGTTTGCTTTGCTCTTCTTCTTCGGACACATTTGGCATGGTGCTAGAACCTTGTTTAGAGATGTTTTTGCTGGTATTGATCCGGATTTAGATGCTCAAGTAGAATTTGGGGCATTCCAAAAACTTGGAGATCCAACTACCAGAAGACAGGCAGTTTGATACATATTGCGTTTTACTTTTCGTTTTTAGTTGATTTGACTGACCATGAGGCTGGGCCGGATAAATCTTGATTTGACATTTGACTCGCTGCCCTTTCTTTGATTTTTTTGTTCTTTCTTTATCCGGGAGACGGTCCAAACTAAACAGATATGGAAGCTATAATTGTAAACCACGATCGAATCTATGGAAGCATTGGTTTATACATTCCTTTTAGTCTCAACTCTAGGAATAATTTTTTTCGCTATCTTTTTTCGCGAACCGCCTAAAGTTCCAACCAAAAAGTAAAAAGGGGAAATGATTTTTCATTATCTCAATTGAAAGTAACGATCCTCCCAATAATGGGAGGATCATTACTTCGACTAGTCCCCGTGTTCCTCGAACGGATCTCTTAGTTGTTGAGAGGGTTGCCCAAACGCAGTATATAAGGCGTACCCGGTAAAACTTACAAGTAAACCAGATAAAAAGATGGCAACTAGGGTTGCTGTTTCCATTATTATAGAGTTTTAAGACATTATGTAGTTTTAAGACCACACTGGATCTATGATAAGATCATTTATTTACAACGGAATGGTATACAAAGTCAACAGATCTTAATGAATATAAAATATTATGGCTACACAAACCGTTGAGGGTAGTTCTAGATCTGGCCGCCCAAAACGAACTCGTGCCGGGGGTTTATTGAAACCATTGAATTCAGAATATGGTAAGGTAGCTCCTGGTTGGGGAACTACTCCTTTGATGGGTCTCGCAATGGCTCTATTTGCAGTATTTCTATCTATTATTTTGGAGATTTATAATTCGTCCATTTTACTGGATGGAATTTCAATGAATTAGATTTACAAGAACCATTAACTAGCTTTTTCAATACAAAGTGAAACGTTGCATTTAGTTTTCTTATTTTTATCCCATTCGATTTTGGTAGTTCGACCGTGGAATTTCTTTTTTCTGTATTTCCGGAATATGAGTGTGTGACTTGGTATAATTGATCCTATGGCTAGTACAGAGAATAGATCTGTCATCTTGATAGAGATGGTTTTACTTCGTCGGATATTCATTTTAGTATCTGGAGCACGGAATATATGAAATAAATTACTATTAGAACTATGATTCATACTTAATAGTCAGACCTCGTGGCCGGACTTCAAAACTTTTTTAAAGAGTTAGAAGTTATAAATAGAATTTTTTTTATTCAAACTTCTGTTTAGGCTTATTTTGATCAAAGGACAAAGATTTTTTTCGTGATTAGATCTAGTCATTGAATAAGTGATGATCCAACGGTTCTTACTCAGGGAATTTTGGGACTTTGTTTTAGAAGGTTAATCATCGTGGTTCTAGTATGAATCTGCGGTTTTAATCGATTCATAGGGTCTTAACAAGAGAATTTCTATCAATAAAATCAATAAAAAAACAGCAGTAAAGCCGCATTACACATAAATAACAACAAAGAAAATAGGGAAATAGAAGATTCAAGAGGCCTTAACGAGCAATATAGAGATGAACGAGCCGACTTGATTTTTTGGCATTATAACCACAAGGAATAGTTTTTGGGTTTTTTATTCTTTCATATCTTAAGAAAAAACGGAATCGTACAATTAATAAATTTCAAACTTTCTATTCCACCCATCCGTTCGAACTATAGTATTGGGGTGTTTCTGTTTGAGCCGTACGAGATGAAATTTTCATATACGGTTCTCGGGGGGGGGGGTTCTTCTTGGTTTACCTATCTCAATAAAATCTATGATTGGTTCGAAGAACGTCTTGAGATTCAGGCAATTGCAGATGATATAACTAGTAAATATGTTCCCCCTCACGTCAACATATTTTATTGTCTAGGGGGAATTACGCTTACTTGTTTTTTAGTACAAGTAGCTACGGGTTTTGCTATGACTTTTTATTATCGTCCGACTGTTACAGAGGCTTTTGCTTCTGTTCAATATATAATGACTGAAGCGAACTTTGGTTGGTTAATCCGATCAGTTCATCGATGGTCGGCAAGTATGATGGTCCTAATGATGATTCTACACGTATTTCGTGTATATCTCACTGGTGGTTTTAAAAAACCCCGTGAATTGACGTGGGTTACAGGTGTGGTTTTGGGTGTATTGACCGCATCTTTTGGTGTAACTGGTTATTCCCTACCTTGGGACCAAATTGGTTATTGGGCAGTAAAAATTGTAACGGGCGTGCCCGATGCTATTCCTGTAATAGGATCGCCCCTGGTAGAGTTATTACGCGGAAGTGCTAGTGTGGGACAATCAACTTTGACCCGTTTTTATAGTTTACACACTTTTGTATTACCTCTTCTTACTGCCGTATTTATGTTAATGCACTTCTCAATGATACGTAAACAAGGTATTTCGGGCCCTTTATAAGCCTTTATAAGGAAGACTCTGTACTAGTAATATTTTGAATCAATCATTTATCACTTGGGATAGGAACAATAATATTTCATTGCTACAAATATGGATTATTGAAAAAAAAAAATAAGACATGTATTTGGATATTTCTCTTCCACTCTACAAAAATATATATTATATATTTTTGACACTTATAGTTGAAGCGAATTCTCCGAAGATAAAATGGATTATGGGAGTGTGTGACTTGAACTATTGATCGGGCCGTGCAGATATATGCCCTTATCTGCCACATTTAAATTTACAATAAAAATGTGTCTTTGTTCCAACCATCGCGTAAGCCCCATACAGAGGATAGGCTGGTTCGTTTGAAGAGAATTTTTTCTATGATCAGATCCGGTCGTGTCGTATATGATATGAACTGGCTCCGTAAGATCCAAGTGTATTGGCATAATCCAGATTATGCTTTATCTATTGCACTTCCCAAATAGTATAGAGATGTATTCATTTCCTCTGCATTGACTCGATTTATGTATGATACTATCGGAGTGAAATAGGGGATCTAAAGAAGAACAGAGGCTCAACTATATTAGTAACAAGTAAATTCTTTGTATGTAAAAAGCCTCGATAGGGGGGTAAAGGCTAATTGCAAGGTCTGAGACGACCCATAAAGCACTTGATTATAATCAACGTTGTAAGCCTACTTGGGTATTGAGCATTTATCTGCAAGGGCCGAATTCCGTGCAATGGGTAGTTGTTGCACCTGCGAAAAAGGGAATCTCGTGGATTTTTTCTTACATAGAATCATTCATATATGTGTAGATAACATATTAATTTTTTTATATGGATCCGGCTGATTCCGTTGATTCATGCTCGAGCTGGATGATGAAAAATTATCATGTCCGGTTCTTTCGGGGGATGGATATAAATTTCACCTATCCTAATAACAAAAAAAC